ATTAATATGAAATTTGGTCGATTTTTTTGCAAATTTTTAAGGTCCAAAATTTTTAATTTTCAGTAACTAAAAAACTATGTAAAAATTTTTTTTATAGTTTTATTGATTAGAATTAACAAAAAACTTGATTAACTTTTTCAAGTTTTAAAACCTGCATTTTTTGCTTATAAAAAAATAAAACTACTTTACAAGAAAGAGCGTTGACTCATAATACACTTTACTTGTAATGGACGTTGCGATTTTTTTTAACAGTTTTTCGCTCTTTCTTGTAAAGCAGTTTTATTTTTTTAACTTATAGGCTTTTGTTAAGAAATAAATGCGCACCGTATTGCGGCTCTTCCGTTATTCTGATTAAGGCCAAATATTATTATGTTCAAATTATAAAATCACTCAACTCAGATATTTTAGGAAACCCAATATTTAACTTAGCATGTTGAAAAAAAATATATTTAATGATGAAATTGTTAATTGTTAATATATCAAATGAAATTTCTAATTTATAGTTAAAGTTATACTACTTAAAGACAAACATTCGACAAACTCAAGTTGAAAAGCCCCCTATCTAGACAATAATGGGATGTGTCTTTCCCATATCAAAGTAAGTATTTATTACTTTGATAGAACATTGGAATTGATGTATATTGTTAATTACAATATTAAGAGTGTGAATTTATCAACCCAAGGAGATAGATGTCTTGAACAAAAGTGGAACTGCCGCGCTGCGGGGTATCCACTAAAGAGAGTAATTTCAATGTACAAGAAGGAACTGATAAATCTGTTTTATTTTTTAAAATATAATAGCTGTAATGGGTTATTGCATATATCTAATAAATATATGCAATAAAGTGTTCCAGCGATTAATAATTTAAGATTATATATTACTAATTCTGGACAGACCCTTAAGGTACTAAATAAGTTAAATGATCCACGAAAATTTTCTACCGAATTAAAAAAAACTAATAGTAGATTTATTAGTGGTGGAGAGCTGTATGATGAACCTATCACGTATTGTTCAGTGACGAATATTTTAATCCTTATGGGGGTTGGGGTTGGGATATTTAGTTCAACAAAAAATAATTAATTATTTTTTGAAAAAATTATAAAAATAAAAAGATAAAAATCTTTTTATTTATATAAAAACCTACATTTGTATAGTATTTAGCCGTGTTTCTTAATTACTAAACTGAAGTCTAAAAAACTGAACCTTAAACTTTATCAACAAATAATTTTTAACCTATAATAAAATCTTTAATTTTTGGGGCAATAAATAAAATAAACTATAAAATACTAAAATATGTGATAAAAACAATTTTAAAAATTTAAATCATAAAATTTTTTAAAGTAATTGCTTCCACAAACAAAATTTAAATTTGAGGTGTTACAAAAACCAAAAAATTTGTCTTTTGACTCTTAATTATAAAGCCAGCAAATAATTTTAGGGTTTTAACTTTGAAAATAATAAAATAAACTTTAAAAAAACATTAAAAAATAATTTTAAACAATTTTTTTTAAGACTCAAGTTATAAAATCTTTTAAAATTGTTGCTTCTACTACTATGGGCATCGCCGCATGATTTATACCTCTCGGATAGATCTCACTCTTGCGATTGAGGCCCCCATGTGATCTTAGCGAGCATCTCTTAATGCACCAAGCTCTACCATAATATTAAACTCTCCTTTTTAAATACCACGATGGATACCTTTTCAAAGTGTTGAATTTAAGATTTCTTTTCCTTTAGATCTTTGATAATTTTTTCTACTGTTTGACGATCATTTCGTTTTGTTACATGTCGAAGTTTTAACTGAATATATAGAATAAAATGATAAGCTTTTTGATAGCACTTTTTATATAACAAAACTAGATTTGATAACTTTAAATCTTGACTCTGTGCTCACAATATAATATGGTGAATTTTAATTTCTGTCTTTTCTTTTGTAAAATTTCTAAAATTTTGATCACAAAAATAACACTTCCTTTCATCTCTTTTAAACAGTCTCATTCACAAATTATTATTAGTTTGCACCTTATCTTTTTTTCTTTGTTCCTTTTTCCACTTATTGATATTTTTATAATAATTACCGTATAAAAGCTTTGCAGAAGGAACAAATATTGACGGTGTAATCATTTTAACTTTACCTGAAAAATAATGCACCCAGGCTAATTTTGGAATCTTGTAGTTATTTCCAGAAGCATTTTTGAAAGTTAACCCGTAAAATACTCAATTATTTAATTGATGCCACTTCAATTTATTTTTTATAACCCTTTCAACCTTTTTGCTAAAATTATGGTGCGCTGTAATTTCTTTTATTCGAAAGTATTGGCCCATTAACCACCTCCTGCTTGCTTTCGGATGTTTTTGTAGACACCACTTCTTTAAGTCTAATCACATTCTAAACCTAACTGAGTTCCAAGTTCCTTGGCTATTCCCTAAATAAAAATAATTACGTCACCCCTGTATCAAAAAATTTATTTTAGTAACTAACTGAAAAGCAGTTCTATAGTAATTATTTCTTACTAATAACTTTAGCTTCCTACAAATTGCCCGAAAACTTTTTTTTGAAGGATAAATATATAACCTAGACCTATTATTTTTCAAACGATACTTTATTTTTCGTGGCTGCAAATATTTAATTCTTTTATAGGGAGAAGGTTGTGCTCGGATAAAGCTATAACCTAAAAAATCAAAAGATACTAATGACGTAAATTGTACTGTCCTACTCTTTAAACGATGTATTTTCAAACCCCGATCCTTAAAAAACTCTATTATACCACGTTGTAAGGCTTTTAAAACTCGAATGGATCCGCAGACTATTACAAAATTATCTGCATACCTACAAAAACATAATGTAATAAATTTATTCTGATATTTTATTTTACTATTTTCTTTTACTTGATAATACATATTTAGATTTGCCCGATATGCTCGAATACAAATTAAATATTTGTCACTTCTATACGCAAACTTTATTATAGTATTGTCAATTAATTGCTCAATTCCATTTAACGTATGATTCGTTAGAAGAGGTGATAATATACCACCTTGCGATACATCGAATAATGTAACTTTATAGCTCTCAACTAAACTGATACTCTCAGCTTTTAGCCAAGCCTCTAGTTTTGGCTTCCAATCTAAGGGTATGGGAAATGTTTGTAATAATCAAGCATGATCCATTGAAAAGAAACATTGTCTAATATCCGCATTTCATATATATGTATTATCATTATCTACTTGTTGCAAGTTTTTTTGTATGTATCCTATGGCTTGAGCTGCATTTCTACCTTTTCTAAATCCAAACGAATGCGCATCACTAAAATTTTCAATAACAGGATCTAATAAAATTCTCCACATTAACTGTATAGCACGATCACCTATTGTTGAAATACCAAATGTGCATTTTTTTTTTTTATTCTTTAGTATTCATGTTTTTTTTACAGGTTGTACCTTACTTGACATTCATTTCTTTAACAACCGAACTAACCTTATTTTGTCTCTAGGCTTACTACTTCTTTTTATAATAAATCCATCAATACCGGGAGTTTTAGAGCTTTTCCATTTTATAAGCTCTTCTACTGTATATACATGTAATACTAATTTATGTGCTCATTTTTTTACTAATACTAATTTATCAAAATTAACTAAGTCAATACTCTCTCTGGCTATATCTTTTTGAATGTTTAAAACTACAAATGAAACCTTTCTACTCAAAACGTTATCAATTCACTCTCCTTTTTTTAAAATGGCTTTTATCTTTTTTCCTAACTGAAAGATTTCATCTGCATGTGTAACATAATAATTTTGTGTTGCCTTGTTAACTAGACTACACATATACTTAGATACGCCATATTTCTTGGCATGTGAATTTAGAAATCTAACTCTACTATTATAGTTAAGTTGTCTCTTGGTCACAATCATACCCCTGGACACAAATGTTTTACTATTTATAGTAAAGATTCCGCAAATGTAATCTACGGCACGCTGTGTGTAGAAGTTACTTAAATTATTTTTTAAATAAAACTTTACAGGGTTACCGTGCTTCCTTTTAACCAACAGGCATCAAGTGCTAACCCTATAAGTTAATACTTGCATTTTCTCTGGAACTCATGTTATCTGTGCTCCCCCGACTTGTTTTTGATTTATCTGCTCTACTACTGCAAATTGCGATACAGTAACACTAAGTCGAAGATTACATGCACTTAACAGAGATGTAATCATTTTCTTTCAATTAAAAGAATCTCCGTTTAGGAAGGTTCAAACGATAATCATCTTTTCCAAAGTTACCTTCCTATTTACTTTTAACTGATACATTCATACGTCGAATAATGTACTAAAAGTGTGGAGAACCTTAACAGACTTAGCAGAAGTTCATTGATTAATCCTATCACGTCGTCAACATATCTCTGAGCACATACCATAAAAAAGACCTTCTCGCTTTACAAATAAAGAATTCTGATTTAATCTTCCAGGCAAAGCATCTATTTTTATTCCAAAAGATGGTACAGACCAACTATGTATGACATCACTTCCTGTTACAATTAACCTAATAAAAGTATTAATAGGTATAATTAGTCTATTATCTACTTCTAACATACGAAAATTTCCTTTTTGCAAATCTTCTTCACTCAATAAGTAGCTATCAAAATTTATAATTTTATTACTATATACATTAAAATAATCAAAATATTCATATTTTCAAAATCATTGTAAACCTACAATTTTTATAGAAATGCAAGGATTTACAATTTCATCAAAAGAATATAATAAAGCAAAAGAGGGAATAGCTATAAAAATTAAAATTAAACTAGGAGTAATAGTTCAAATTAATTCAATAAAAGTACCTTGCAAAATTGGATAGATTTTATTTTTATTTCTATTTTTAATAAAATGTTTTATTGTTCTAAAAAGTATTCAAAATACAAATATTAGAATTATTATTAAAAAAAAGACTAAGTCATGGTGCAAATTAATTATACCCTCCATAACAGGTGTAGCTGGATTTTGAAAATTTAATTGTCATTTTTTTGGAGCATCTAAGTAACAAATATTTAAAAAGTTAATCATTTATTAAAAATAAAAAAATAAATAACCTAAACTTATCTATAAAATAAAATTTTAAAATACTTTTTAATTACCTAAATTAAAATTATAAAATTGTATAAGTAAAATTTCTTTTATTATAAAAATTATAATAAATTTTAAATAATTAAATAAATTAACAAATAAATTAAAATTATGTGCGTAATCTATAAAAATATAGTCAATACTAAAGAATATATGAAAAATCAAAAAAATTAAAAAAGCGAAATAAATTATACTTATAAAAGCAAGTAAATTGCTTTCCAAAAAATTTATTTTTACAATCAAACTTATAAAAAATTTAAAATTGTTAACAAAAAATAAAAGTATTAAAAAAATAAAAGGATTTAAGTATAAAAATTTTAAATTAAACATAATTAAAATTACAAAATTAAAAAAGTATACCCCTTTTAATTTTAAATTTTGCTTATAACATGTAAAAATCATTTATTTCTTAAAATAACACTTAAAATATATTATATTTTACCAAAAAATTTTCAAAATTTCCTAGAATAGGGATAATTAATAAAAAATAACTAAAATAATAAACTGTAGCTAATTGCCCAATCAAAACATAAGGAGTGCACTAGACTATAGTATTATATACTATAATACCGTGCTCAGAACCGAATAAACCCATTACTAGGAGCCCGGCTCCCAGAAAACTTAACAATAATAAAAAATTTGTTGACAAAAACTACTCATTATAAAACAAATTATTTTTTTTTTTTCGATTTAGAATCTCTTTAAATTGCACAGCATTTAACTTTCTCTGGTTCTTTAAATAAACGCTTAACTCTGGAGTAACTTTTACAAATAGGCTATATAACCCCACTCCTAATGACTGCTTTAATTTATAAAATTCTTTAGCCAACACGTTACATAAATAATTAGCTTAGCTTCTGATTACACTCTTTATGAAGCAATTTATAAAAAATCTTACCCCACAACTTCACAATAAAATGATCCAAATTATATTTTTTATTTATATAAATAGCTAAACGCCCTTTTAAGTCCTCTGTTAAGATAACTGATACAATAATACAACCACTATTATCAATAAATTCTTTTAAAATTAAATTCTATAATTCAAATTTAAAACGATAAATGGGTAGCTTGTGATCCACCTCAAAAAAAAAAACCCTCTAACTGTATACTATTTAAACATACACTGCAAATATCACTTTAATAATCGTATAATAGGGTTAAGAATTGTTGACGACTTAAAAAAAATCTATAGTTAAATTTATTAAAGGCCTTCATATTTATAAAAGCTGAATCTCTTTTATTAATCAACTTTGAATCTAAAAAAATATTATAATTTAAATAAATATAATCCGGTGCAATAAAATTTGGAGATAAACCCCCAAAAGGTTTTATATCATGAGTTTTAAGCAATACATTTGAGCCCAATCTAAACCTACCATTTTTAACAAAATGTTTTCTAATATAACTATATATTTTAGGTGTAGAACTAAATTTGCGCAATAAATAAGAATAAAATAAACGATGTAATAAATTATTAATAGCATCTAACTGGATACAAATACTACTTGTTAATGAAAAATAATTTATAAATCTTTTCAAAATTGAATTAACTTTATAAATCATAGAGCTAACAGATATTGTTGAATTAGCTTTACTCAATTGTCGCTTTAAAATTATTTTAAAACGTTTAAAATACTTAGATTCTATTAATAAAAAAACAGTACTTCGATTAAATGATGAAAAATTTCTACAACCAATATTATTAGGAGTGTACCGTATTTTTGTATATCGCCCACGGTCTAACTTAAGAATCTTGGTATAATCTGGAAAAACAAAAGTAACGCCCAAATAAGAAAATTTACTACCTGGTGAAAATTCTTTACCTAGAAAAGTCCCTGAATTGTGAATAGAAAGGCCTCTTAATTTTAAAAACTCAATTAATAACATTTGAGCCTGTTTTAATTGCAACCAATTGCAACGTCCAAATATAAAAATATCATCAGCATATCTAACGCAAAATAGTGACATTTTAGGTTTCAAAATATCATAAGATAGCTGAGCTTTTCCCGTTTTTTTAGATATAAAATTGGCTTCCCGCTTACTTAATGAAAATGATCTGGGCTTAATCCTAGAAAATATAAAATCTTGCAACCCATCTAGTACAATATTACAACAAATAGGTCCAATAATTAAATCTTGAGGTACTCCACTAGTCGGATTTATTTTCGTAGTTTTTGAAAGATACTGGGCTGAACCTATAATAGGAGTAATTAGCCATGCTCGCACTAAAAATAAATACTTAGAACTTAATGGAATATTCTGCAATATGCTCTCATGAGAAATATTGTCAAAACAACTTACAATATCAACATTTAGATATTTATAATAAGATTGATACTTAAAAACTTTACTCTGTTTTTTTTTATAGGCATAAATTCAGTAATCATATAGAAACTGCTTTCGCCGCTTTTTATTTCCACCTACATTCGCAAGTCTAAAACGAGACTTAAAACCTGAAAAAGATTGATATATTTTAAGATTTGCTCTGCGTGGATTAGAAATTTGACTTTTGTGCATAATCCTGGATAAACATAATCTTTTATATATAAACCCAACAGACTGTTGTGCAGCACGTTGCGGTCTAAAACCAAAAGATAACTGGTCACTTTGAAATTCAGCAATTGGCAATATTGCCAATCTAATAATATTTTGTAAAGCACGTTCACGCAAACTAAATATGTCCAAAGGACGCATTTTTCCTGATGCTTTGGGTATTCAAATACGTTTAACTCCACTAACTTTATAATTTTTATTTATACTCTTTAAATTTACTTTTTTTAACAATTGTAAACACAATGTTAAATTATGGCTACAAACTTGTTTCTGAAGCTCTGTTAAAACTTCTGAAGTAAGCTCTGCTTTCTTAGGAATATCCTTTTTTATTTTTAAACTCTTAGTTGATTTAGCATATCGACTACTTTTTAAAGCTGTACGCTGATAATCAACCTTACTTTTATCTAAACTCTTAAAGCATAAATTATCTAAACCAGAAGTTAAACTGTCTGAAGATTCAGATAGCAATTTTATAGCATAAATACTAATACTAAAAGATTCCATAAAAATATTTTGTAATTTGATAATAAAATGTGATAGATTGCCTTGCGTAATTTTCTTTTTATTATTGTATAAGTAGTAATTTACTTCTGATGAAAGCACAAAATTATACTCATCTACCAAAGCTTTAATTTTTCTAATATTATCAGAATTAAAAATTTTTTCTTTAGCTTGAGGATTTTCGTAAAACGATCAAAGCTCTGAATTTAAAGCTTTATTTTTCTCGATTCATTTTTCTACGAATCGCGTTTTTTCCTTCACAGGTTTTCTATAAATTTTTTGTTTAAACGTTAAATCTCTATCTAATTTAGACCTATTTCGTTGAAAAGATGTCGAAAAAGCACGTATAAACTTATTATTTATTCTAATTGAATTACTATGCATACCCCCACACCTTAGAATTAAGGAAATTTTTAATATTTTAAATTTGTTTTTAGGACATACGCTCTTGCGCTTGCTTTTAACAGCATTATAGTACATAAAAAATAATTTGTTCAGGCAATAACTTCAAGAACCCATCTTTGTTCAACAACAAAACAAAACGTATAAAGCGAATAATATTAACGTATTTTTATCTATTAACCTGTAAACTATGGAACAACGAGCGTTGCGCTTCACTATTAATTTTAAAAATATTGCTTTTGTTGTTTGGTATGTCAAGTACTGATTGCTCAATCTGCGCTCAGAATCCACAGAACAACTCCCAATTCAACCTAAAATACTGCAACAACACAAAAAAAACCAAAAAAAAAATTGATAAATGGGTCGAAAATAAGAGGTTCTAATTTGAACATTTAACATTCAAGGTAAAATACCTAAAATTAAAATTGAAAATATCATTGCACAAATCCCTCCTAGTTTTCAAGGAATACTTCTTAAGATTGTGTAAAATGGTAACATATATCATTCAGGTACAATTAAGTGAGGAGTTGTCATTGGGTTTGCTTGAATATAATTATCACTATGGGCTAAAAAATTAGGAAAATAATAAATAAAAAGAGAAAAAAAAGAAAAAAATACAAGTAATCCTATGATGTCTTTTAAAATAAAAAAAATTCACATTGAAATTTTATTAATTTCGGAATTAATACCTAAAGGGTTGCTTGAACCAGTTTGATGTAAAATAGCTATGTGAATAACGCTAGCTCCGATTATTATAAAAGGTAAAAAATAGTGTAAACTAAAAAATCTATTTAAAGTAGGATTATCAACACTAAAGCCACCTCACAATCACGTTACAAAAAAATCTCCTACTCAAGGAATAACCGAAAAAATTTTTGATATTACTGTTGCCCCCCATAAACTCATTTGGCCTCACGGCAAAATATATCCTAAAAAAGCGGTAATAATCATTAAAACTAAAATTATAATTCCAATTAACCAAACAAATTCTTTAGGCGAAGTGAAAGAACCATAATATAACCCTCTAAAAAAATGAATGTATACTGCTATAAAAAAGAATGAGGCACCATTTGAATGTACATATCGCAGCAACCAACCACAATTTACATTTCTACAAATATGTTCAACACTTAAAAATGCTAAATCTACTTGAGCCGTATAGTTGAACTAAATACCCCAATCCCATAAAAATTAAAATATTCGTCACCGAACCATACGTGATAGTTTCCCATCATACAGCTCTCCACCACTAATAAATCTACTATTATTTTTTTTTATTGGAATTAATATTATTAATAGAATATTTATCCATTATATTTTTTGATATTATAAGAATACCATTATGATGTTTCATATGACATTTTCTACATAATACTATTTGTTGGCGTTTGTTTAACTTTACTCATAAAATAACTTAGATCAGATTTATTTAGTTTTAAATCTTTAAGTTTTCTAACATGGTGCATTTCTATTCTATAATCACTATCACATACGCTACAATTTTTATTTAAAATAGTGGCCATAGAAATAGAATTTGTAAATAAAGTAGGAATATTATTCGATAAATGGTTATCTGAAACTTTAAAATCTCAAACGTTCATTTTGTATAATTTAGACACATTTTTAAATTTTACAGATTTAATAACTTCACCATCTTTATTAAATATATTAATGGTAATATCTTTACCATATTTCTTAATAACTTTTGCTCTAGTTTTTGATTTCATCTTAGCCGCTATGGTACGTAATACTGAGTCTTTAATAATAAAATTAATGTACCCAGTAAGGCGATTACGGTTATATACGAATGAATAATAATTTAAATATCCATTTAAAATACTATTAGCTAAATAAATTATCTGACTTAAATCTAATGATAATCATTTAGTTTTTATAATTCCAGTATGATATTTATGAAATCCAGTTTCCTGTAACTTATTAAATATACGGTTCATAGGAGCTGTTAACATTAAAAATTCAGGAGATCTTTTTAAATTACCTCTAGATTTAATAATATCTCTTCTAGTAAAATGTTTGATATTAGTACCTAAAAATAAAATTTTATCCTTATAGCTATTAGTTATTTTGATTTTACTTTCTGATATTTTAATATTCAACACATTATTACAGAATTCCGATATTTTATTCTTAATTTCTAAAGTTTTAGAATAAGAACCATTAACTGCTACAATTCAATCATCCGCATATCTTACATACATAAGTTTATGATCAACTGAGCTTTTGATTCTAGTTGTAGTGTTTCTCAACTTTATACTTAATTGTCTTAAGATAGGTTTATTAGCCCCTTTAGTTTTTTTATAAAGAAAAGAATTTTCAATAGATCTATATTCTTTATTTCGATTATATCCAGATCTATTTGATATATTACTATCAAATTCACTTTTTAAATTTAAAATAAAGGAATCTAACTCATGTAAATAAATATTAGCTAATATAGGACTAATAATGGATCCTCCTTTGGGAGTACCCACAATATCAAATTTTACTTCCCTATTTAACATATAACCTGCATTTAAGGCTTTATTAATTAAAGCAATAAATCTTTCATCTTTTATTTTATTTCTAAGAAAATTAATTAATTTATCATGAAGAATAGTATCGAAACATTTTTCAATATCTCCTTTAATTCATCATGTACAGCCTTTAAAATATTTGAATATATATTTTAAGGCTGAATGAGTATTACGATTTGGTCTAAATCCATAAGAAATATCATAGAAATTAGGTTCGTAAATAGCTTCTAATACTAATCTTATAACTTCTTGAACTAATTTATCTATGGAGCTTCCAAAACTTAAAGGTTTTTTACCCCCATCAGATTTATCAATTAAAATGCTTTTAGCTGGTGTAAATCTAAAGGAATTCTCTTTTAAACTAAAAACTAATTTTTCAATAACTTCCATTGACATTCCATCTAAAGTGGTGAGATTAATATCAGGAGTCATCATATCAGACTTACTACGTAAACGATGATAAGCATATATGTAAATATTCTTATTTAATATAAAATTGTTATAAAGTTTCCTATCTATTACCTTATTAGGGAATTCGGTAGAAAATTTTCGTAGATCATTTAACTTATCTAGTACCTTAAGATTCTGTCCAGAATCAGAACTATATAATCTTAAATTATTAATGGCTGGAACCCTTTTCTGCATATATTTATTAGATATGTTTCATAACCCATTATAGTTATTATATTTCAAAAATGAAACAGATTTATCAGTTCCTCCTCGCACATGGAAATTACTCTCTTTAGTGGATACCGCAGTTCCACCTCTGTTCAAGGCATCTATCCCCTTAGGTTGACAACTCACACTCTTAATATTGTAATTAACAATATACATCGATTCTAATGTTCTATCAAAGTAATGCATTCTAACTTCGATATCGAAAAGACTCATCCCATTATTGTTTAGATAGAGGACTCCAGCTTGCGTCTGACGAACGTTTGTCTTTAAATAATATAACTTTAACCATAAATTAGAGATTTTATCTGATATACTAACAATTAACAATTTCATCATTAAATATACCTTTTCTCAACATGCTAAGTTAAACATTGGGTTTCCCCAGATATCTAAGTTGAGTGATTTTATAATTTGAACATAATAATATCTGGCCTTAATCAGAATAACAGAGGGGGCGCAACGACGCACATGCATTGCTAACAGAATACCCGAAATTATTTGAACTATTAAACAAATAGAAGATAAAAACCCAAAATTTCAACCATAATGAATATTTATAGGCGTTGGATAATTTATTAAATGATTATTAATAATATTTATAAAAGATTTTTTAAAGAATTGCATATAAAAAACATTATTTAAAATAATTTAAAATTGAAAAATTTTTAAAGAATTGCATATAAAAGCATTATTTAAAATAATTTAAAATTGAAAAATTTTTAAAGGATATTTAGTTTTTAGTTAAATTAATTAATTCAACAGTAATATTACTTTTAATTCTATAAAAAATAATTAAAAAAGATAAACCTAAAGAAGCTTCCGCAGCTGCAACAGTTAAAATTAATATAGAAAAAATTTCACCTAAAACATCATCTAAATAAAATCCAAACAGAATTCAACTAAAACTATTTGCTAAAAGTAAAATTTCAATTGATATCAAAATTAACAAAATATTTTTTTTATTGAAAAAAAGACCAAAAACGCCTATAAAAAATAAAGTAAAAGAAATATTTAAAAAAATTAAAAGCATGTTAAACAATAGAATTAGATACTAATTAAATCCACTTTAAAAAACTTAACTAATTTTCGAAATAACTTTTGAAGAAAAATTTTTAATAATACTTTTTTTTCGATTTTTTAATAATATTTTTTTTTTAATTAAAAACAACATTTTATAATAAAATTTATTTTTTTCTCAAATTTCGTTTTTTAATATGAAATCTAAAATAAGTCTTAAATCATTTAAAACTTTAAACCAAATTTTAATTTTTAATTTATTGGATCATAATTTTAAAAAGTAAAATAAATTTTTTTTAAAATTATTTATTCAAAAATTTAATAAAAAATAATATATAAATAACAAAGAATTTAATTTTAAAAAAAAAAAATTTATATCTAAAAATTTAATTTTAAAAGAAATATTAACTTTTTCTTTATAATTAAAAAAAAATTTATTTATATTTTTTTGAAAATAAATTTTTATAAAAAAAAAAAAACTAAAAAAACTTATAAGAATAAAAAATTCCTCATTAATTAAAAACAAAGATTGAAATAAAATAAAAAATAATAATAAATTAAATTGGTATAAAAACATTTTTAAAAATTTAAGCAAATTTTAAAGTACCTCACCAATAGATTGAAATAAATAAAAATAATCAAACAACGCGAGTAACCCCCAAAGGTTCTCTCGAAGCTGAACGTACACTTTTTTGCGTATTCAGCTTTCATTAAAAAAAAGTCAATGACTCGTTGGAAGAAAAAAAGAATATAAACTAGATGCGTATAGTCTAAATAAGAGAAATGGATACAGAAGAATTTTTTTTTCTACAATAAAACCTTTATCCCTTAAAATTAAAAAAAATCACTGCTTTTTGACACAAAAAGTGAGGAAACTTTGCTGTTATAACTAAGAACTTAAATAGCTTGTTGTAATTCAATTGACTATAAATACCTTTCTTAAATTCAAGATCGTATTTAAAACAAATCGACAATTGTTTCCTTCTAAGTATTAATAGAATCACAAATATTCCAGTTACTTTTTTGCCTTCCATATTTACAATAAATTTAACACTATTGTTATCCACTTTTTATTTAAAGCCCTAATATAATAAGCTTTTATGTCTTTTGTGATTTTACATCCAAACACTAAATGAATGAGCCACCATATAAGTAAATTAAATTGAATGATGCACTATGAAAGGTATTAACTTGATCTCAAAACACTTTTAAATCTAGGTCTAACTCAAGTTTGAACCCAACCTTAAAATTATTAATTTGATTGCGGGTTATTAAATTAACATTTTGTTTTGGGCTCACAGATATCTGAATTTCGCTACCATAAGTGCTATACACTCAAAAAACAGATTTTTTATGTTTGTTTGCTAATGTAAGTACGCAACTCTTTCGAAGTAGCATAGCTATACCCTTGACTTTTAAAAAATTTCTAGCGCCAGAATATCAATTTAAAAGGCCGTATATTATTCAATTAAATTTTTTTACAATTTCATCATCCCGAAGAAAATTTAATTTTACATTACCAGAAGCTTTACTCCTGATCGGATAAACAAACCCAGCAAATCTTAGACGGTCAATACATTCTTTAATGCGGGCTGTAACGCTAACTCTACGTTGACTTTCTTTTTTTAATGGTTCAAACGACATATAATTAGCCAATTTTAAAAGGCTTTTATCTATACCGCTGCGCTCTTTTCTTTTTTTTGAAATATTATACATGAAAAATACAGTATTTCTTCGTTCTCTGCAAATATTTTCTATTTCCTGATTGGTAACCTCCTCCGTTTTTGCTACAAATTCAATTTGTATAGCTGCTAATTGGTCAGCAATAGACTTTTTGGTGCTGGCTTCTCAAGACTCCGAAGTTGTTTTAAACAACATGTCAGATTGCATTCGGCGAGCAAACTCAATAAACCTGCCCACCTCTTTTTGATATACTTGCTCTCACCTCAACAAAGCGGGGTTGAAATTACCTTTAGCTAAATTAATTTTATTATTTCCCATAAGTAATTTAAGAAAATTATTTGGTTCACTAAAATTAAAAACTTTAGAAACTTGTTTAATGACTTCTTTAAGAGCTATAATTCGCGATATAATATCAGTATCACCTTTCTTAGCATTTATACCGAGTGTAAAACATATATTATTTATTTGCTTTAATATATTAGCTCTATATTGATTACTTTTGGCACGAGCTAAGTGTTTGTCAACTTGAGCAAATCTAGCCAAAGTTTTTTTTTTATGTTGCTTCGCCGCACGTATAGCCTTAGGAAGAGTGTTATATTTTTTTTTGAACTGCTGTAACTGAATATCATGACCCAAAAACTCGATAGCCCCCTGATTTCGATGAACTATAAGATTTTTCTTCACCTTTAAATGAAGGTTACCTTTGATAAAGTTGTTAATATCTTTTTGTACTTGCACAGCAAAAGACCTATCACTAGCGATACCTATTAAAAGATTATCAGCATATCTAACATATTGAATATATTTTGTGTCTGGGTCAATTCTTTTGCGTCTTGCATATTTATCATGATGTTCCTTGTATGCCAGTCTACGAGCTTCTATGATTTTTTCAACAGTGCCATATTTTTTTAAAATAAATCTTCACCTGTCTACGGCCCACTCGCGAAAAATCTTTTTATAGTCCGATTCACTCTTTTTATCAACATATAAACTACTAACATACTCTTTATAAGCTCTAGATACTTTGGTTTGAAGACCCACAATAAATTTGTCCAATTCATGTAAATAAACATTAAATAAGAAAAAACTTAAAACTGACCTTTGAGCAACATCTTTGTATTTAATGACTGTTTTGACATCGTTTTCCGCTCCAGCTAACAACATTTTATTTAAAGTGGTTCAAAACCTTTTATCTTTAATATAATTATTTAAAATATTTTTTAAACGTTTGTGATTAACTTCATCAAAGGCTTTACATATGTCATAACTTAATAAATAATTTATTGTATTTTTTCAATGTCTAATATTATTAAGGCATTGATGGGCTGATTTATTAAGTCGAAAACCATAACTATGAGGAAAAAATACTCTTTCAGTGATAATTACTTTTTTAAAAAAAATAGAAGTATGAGACTTCTTATCAACTACTTTAATGAATTTTTTATTTTTAGGAATATATTCAAAGCTATCAATTTGTACAAGACGTGTATAGCCTTCGAATTGTGGTTCTAATGCATTTAAAATCGCCTTCTCAATAACTTTAGCTCTAAAGTCAATTATAATAAATGGACATTCGGTTTTAAACTTTTTAAGAATATTAATTTTACGTCTTTTAGGAAAAGAAAACGACCCATTTAATATCTTTACACTTGTCGTTTCAAATCAGATTTCAGAAATGCCTGATAAGGTTTTCTCACCAGTGCCTTTAATTAATATACCTGGCTTACTTCTAAGCTGATATCAAGCTCTCTTTAACGAAGCCGAGCTAATAGCTCGTTCAAATAAAGACTCATCATTTTTTATAAAATTTATATATTCTTCTTCTAACTTATTTTTATTGTTAAAAACATTTTTTTTTAAGGCCGACTCATTGCCCTTCTCCCCAAACGTAGAAAAAAAGTATTTTCGAGTCCCCGCCACGGTTCCTACTAAATAAACTAAAGGTTTACCGATTGTGCACATAGATCAACGACCGTATATATTACTTGTAACTTTCTGGTTGCTATAAACTTTGAACTTGCTTGTATTATAGCAAAACATCCCATATAGTTGGGACTCCTTAATTAAAAGAAAGCCCAACTTAAAAAAAAACCAATTGGTAAATTTAGCGGTCTTAATGAAGCTTTTCATAAAGATGTAATTATTACTAACTTCGACTGCAAAGGACTTTTGCTCCAATAACAAAACTTGAGAAACGAAACCAATAATTCTTCGTAAGGGGCTTTCAGAATCGCATCCAAAAATGGAAACCTGCCTTTTGAATAAGAAACGGTTGAGAACCTGATTAGTGCCCGCGCTATCCACAAAATGTCAATATCAAATGGCACTTTCAAAACCAAAATGATGTTCTATTGTAAAATGAAAATTTAAAAAACGTACAAAACAACTAATTAAAAAAATTGTACCAATGATAACGTGTACTCCATGAAAACCTGTAGTTAAAAAAAAAATTGAACCATAACAGCTATCAGAAAACCTAAATTCTGCCTGTATATACTCTAAATATTGAAAAAAAGAGAATAAAAAAGCTAAAAAAATTGTTCATTGTAAACCTTTTAAAACTTCATTTTTATTTCCGGATAAAATAGCATGGTGCGCTCAAGTTACAGCACACCCAGATAACAAAAGAATTAAAGTATTAACTAAAGGTATAAATCAAGGATTAAAAAATAAAATACCTTTTGGAGGTCAAATTCCACCTACTTCTATACTTGGGCTTAAACTATTATGAAAAAAAGCTCAAAAAAAAGCAAAAAAAAAACAAATTTCAGAAATAATAAATAAAAACATTCCAAAACGTAAACTTTTTTGTACTAGGCTTGTATGATAACCTCCTAAAGTGCTTTCTCTTACTAAATCTCTCCACCATGTAAATAAAATAAAACTTAATAATATAAAATTTCAAATTATAGAAATATCATTTTTATATCCATGAAAAAAATTTAATAGGCTAACCGTTCCAGAAAAAATACTAACAGAAATTAAGAAAGGTCAAGGACTTAAATCTACTAAATGAAAACTGTGTTTTTGCATAAACATATATAATTTAAAATTAAAAAAGTTTTTCATAAATAATATAGAAATACAAATTTTTAAACCCTTATCTTTTTTTAACTAAAATTAAAAAGAAATCAAAGTTAAAGCCTTAATTTTTTTTTTTTAGAAAAAAGTACCCAAAAATAATTAATTTTTATATTACAAAAAAATTTTAATCTCAGTTTAAAGCCCCTTTACACCATTCATAAATAAAACCTAAAGTTAAAATAAATAAGAATCAAAACATATATCAAAAAGCAACTTTCGATACTTGATTTAAAACTAAAGTTCAAGGAAACAAAAAGCTTATTTCTAAATCAAAAATTAAAAATAAAATACTTATTAAATAAAAACGCACATCAAAGTGCAATCTAGCATCTTCAAAGTTATTAAAGCCACATTCATAAGAACTAATTTTTTGATAATCTAATTCTTGAGGGATAAAAAAATAAGATAAAAAAAAAATTAAAATAGAAACAAACAAACATATAACAACAAATAAAAAGATTAGTGTATACTCAAAATGTAAAAAAAACATGTATCTAAAAAGTTTATAAATATTTATTCATATTTTTACAAATAATAAAAATATATTAATCGATTAAAATTTAATAATTTAATTAGGCAATAAGTTAAAAGATAACATTAAACCTGTTACTATCATTAAAAAGCCTAAAGTTAATGGTAAAAAAATTTTTCAACCTAATCTCATTAAATTATCATATCGCACGCGAGGTAAACAAGCCCTAACTCAAATATATAAAAATAAAATTAATATTACTTTAAACGAAAACCAAAAAAAACCGGGTACTCAGAGTAAAAATGTAAAATTTAAAAAAGGGAATCATCCACCTAAAAAGCAAATTACAATTAAACTACACATAAATATCATATTTGCATATTCACCCAAAAAAAACAGCGCAAAATTTATTGAAGAGTAATGAACTAGAGCACATATCCCTCATTGTAAGGTATAACACGCTCTTTTCCCGAACCATACGTGATAGTTTCCCATCATATAGCTCTCCATTGAGATTATATTTCACTTGTTAGAATTTTTAGCAATCCTAATCGTTAAATCCTTAAGTTTTTCTATTACTTTTTTATTTTCATTACCACTTCTTGTGGAATAATATTTTCTTCTCAGGAATGTCCCAACTATCAATCTTTGCATATTTAACCCACCTAAAGTTTCTAAATACGCTACTACTCTGATTCTGTCACCAAAAATAGGAATTACTCCCCTTAGGCGATCCCAAGTTCCCAAAATTGAATCTATCCTCTTTAGGTTTTAATCTAACTGCATTAGGAAGGCTTATAGCCGACTCAGTGCACATAATCACTTTGTAAAAACATAAAATCAATCTCTACGAATGTGCAAATGCACTCGGTTACGCTTAAAGCAATCCCTTATAAGCGAGGGCTGTAGCAATAATAAAACCATAAAAGTCACACCTTGCGGGTTCTTCGATCAATCAAGTATTTTCCTGTAATTCCGCTTTTTGCCAAGATGCTATGTTCAGCAACGTCTTTTCGTTGTTACTTAACTCTGATGGTGCCAGAACATCATGATAATTCTGGGTTAATTTTTAACCTGCCCCAATTTCGATGAAATAGCGCACTTCTACATTATATCCAGCAACTAATTCTGCTTCTGCTTCTGGAAGATCAAAAGGAGCTCTATTATTTTCAGCTAAGCAAGAAAGAAAAAACATTAAAAATAAAGGAAACAAAGGTATAAAAAACCAAATTTTATATTGTGCTAAAATTAAATTAGATAAGTTTAAAGACCCAGAACATAATATAGTGCTAATTAGAATTAAGCCAATAGCTATTTCATAAGAAATCATTTGAGCCGTCGATCTTAGAGCCCCTAAAAAAGCATATTTTGAATTACTGGATCAGCCAGAAAAGATAATACCATAAACGCCTAAAGAAGAAATTGAAAATAAATATAAAACGCCTATATTTAAATCAATAAAAACAAAACCTTCAAAAATTGGTATTATACATCAAACTAAAAGAGCTAAAAAAAAAGTTAATAAAGGAGCAAAAATAAAAATAAAGGTATTAGCATTTAAAGGCAAAGTTATCTCTTTTACAAATAATTTTAAACCATCAATTAAAGGCTGAAACAAACCAAAATAACCCGCTAAATTTGGGCCTTTTCTAGATTGTAAAAAAGCCATAATTTTTCTTTCAATTAAAGTTAAATAAGCTATAGAAATTAAAAGAGGTAAAATAATACTAAAAAATTTAAGAAATGCAATAAACACTTTTTAGTTACTATATTAAACTGTTGAAATTAAAAAATTAAAAGAATATTAAATAAGCAAAAATTACAAAACACTAATAATCTAAAAATTTTACAAAAATTAAATTTTGATAATAATAATAATAAATTTTAAGCTGAATTTTTAAACATTATTAGTATATAATTTATATAAAAATAACAACAAAAGTTTATATGTTATTAAACTAAACTAAATATAAACTTAAAAAGTTTATATTTAATAAAATTAAATTAATATCTAAAAAAGAACAAGCTAACATTAATGAAATTACGTTTAAAACAAAAGCTTGTTCTGTATAGTTTTTTTTAAAAAAAGGTCAAATAAAAATCGAATTAAAATACATAATTTTAATTAACCTTAAATAATAAAAACAAGCTAAGCAACTTAAAAGTATACTTAAAAAAGTTAAACCTAAATAATTGCCTTCTAAAAGAATTAAAAAAATAAACATTTTACTAAAAAACCCGGCTAAAGGTGGAATACCTGCCATTGAAAATAAAATTAATATAAAAATACAACCTAAATTTGGATTTAATTTGATAATCATAAATAAATCAGAAAAATATCTTATATTAGATTTTTTATTATAAAAAACTAAAAAAAGAAAAAAAGCGAAAGTACCTAAAACAGAAATTAAATAAACAATTAAATAATAATAAAAACTTTCAATTGCTTTTAAACTATTATTTAAAAAAGGTGCTAGTAAAAAAGCAATATGAGTTAAAGAACTATAAGCTAAAAATCTTTTTCATTTTAATTGCAATAAAGCACCAAAAGTACCTATAAAAAAAGATAAAAAAATACTAAAAAGCAAAATTTGTTCAAAAGAATAAATAAAAAATTGTAAATTATACAAAAAAAGCTTATTAAAAATTATAAACATTGTAAATTTAGGTATTAATGAAAAAAAAGCTGTAACATTTGAAGGACTTCCTTCATACACATCTAATAGTCAAAAGTAAAAAGGGGCTGCGCCTAATTTAAATAAAAAAGAAAGAATTATAAATAATAACCCGAAAAAAAAACCTTCAAAAATGAAATTGTTTTTATAAAAAAATAAACTAGAACATAAAATATTAAAATCAAAGAAATTAATTAACCCAGTATACCCGTAAAAAATACAAAAACCTAGAAGTAATAAAATAGAAGAAATAGCACTTAAAATAAAATATTTTAAAGAAGATTCCACAGAAAAATCTGTTTTTCTTTTTATACTGGCTAATATATAAAAAACTAAATTTTGAATTTCAATAGTTAAATATAAAATTAGGAGGCTATTACTAGCTAATAATATTAACATTGAAAAAAGAACTAATAAAATCAAAATTCAAAATTCTAAAAAATTTAATTTCTCTACTTTTACATGAAATGAACAAATTAAAATTCAATTTAAAGTTAAAAACAGTAATCAAATTTTTGAAAAAAAATTTAAAGCGTCATTAACTATTAAAAAATTAAACAAGTATAAAATATTAAAATTTGAATTAACCTTTAAAAAAATTGAATAAGATATTAAAAAAAAACATATTCAGCCAAAACTAATACTTAAAACAGGATAACCTCACTTTTTCGAAATATTAAAACCTAAACCAAAAAAAATAAATAAACAACATGAAAAAAATAAAAAAATTTCTAAAAAAATATAATAAAAATCATAAATAGAAAAAATCATAAATGAAAAAACTAAAAAAATTATAATTCTTGTTTTTAATTAAATTTTTAATAAAATAACAATATATTATTAAAAAAATTATTATATTTAATAAAAATTAAGTATATTTAAAACGGAAAGGTGTAATAAATTTAAAATTAGATTGCTATTAAAACCAAAAAATATAGTTAAAAAAACAAAAGGTACTAGAGTTCAAAACTCTCTTCTAGAAATATCTTGAAATTTAAATACATAATAATTTTTTAAAAAACCAAAACATAGCCTATTAAATAATCAAATTGAATATGTAGCACTTAAAATTGTGCTTAAACCAGCAAAAATACTTAAATTTGTTTGTAATAAAAATAAGCTATTTAAAATTAAAAATTCTGAAATAAAACTACTAGTTCCTGGAAAACCCATGTTAGAAAAAATAAAAAATAATAATAAACTAGAAAAAATAGGCATAGTTTGTACTAAACCCCCATAATATTTTATAAGTCTAGTTTTATATCGATCATATAAAAAACCAATGCATAAAAACAAAGAGCTAGAAATTAACGCGTGACTAAACATTAAAAAAATACAACCTTCCAACCCACCACAATTTATACTAAATAACCCTAAAATAACTATTCCCATATGTGCAATCGAAGAATAAGCTATTATTTTTTTAAAATCAATTTGTCTTAAAGTACCAAAAGATGCATAAATGGCTGCTAATAAACTAATCAAAAAAATAAGAGGGCTAAAAAAATTACAAGCAACAGGTAATAGAGTTAAAGCAAATCTTAGAAATCCATAACCCCCTAATTTTAATAAAATTCCAGCTAAAATTACAGAACCAGCCGTGGGTGCCTCCGCATGTGCTTCTGGCAATCAAATATGAAAGGGGGGTAAAGGAATTTTAACTGCAAAACTAAAAAAAAAAGCTATTCATAAGAAAAATTGGCGATTTTCTGAAAAATTTATATTTCATAAAAATTGTAAATCAGTTGAACCAGTTTCAAAAAAAATAACTAAAAACGCTATTAACATAAATAAAGACCCTATTAGAGTATAAATAAAAAATTGTAATACAGCTCTAATTTTCCTTAATCTTGATCCCCAAACACCAATGATAAAAAAAGTAGGCAAAAGAACACTTTCAAAAAAAATATAAAATAAAAAAATATCTAAAACGCAAAATATTTGAAATAAAAAACCTTCTAATATTAAAAAACTAATTAAGTATTCTTTTAAAAATAAATTTGAATAATTTCAACTAATTAAAAGACATATAGTTATCAAAAAAGAGGTTAAAATAATAAATAATACTGAAAGTCCATCAACACCTAAAATATAATTAAGCCCTAAAAAAGAAAATCATTTTAAAGATAATAAGAATTGAAAAAAAGAACTATTAAAATCAAAAAAAAATCACATACATAAAGAATTTATTAAAATAAAGCAACTACAGAAAAAAGCAAAGAGTTTTTGTAATACAAAACTTTTTGAGGGCATTACTAATAATATTAACGCACCAAAAAAAGGACTAATTAAAGTTATCGAAAAAAAGAAAGATCCTAACATGATTTTTATATTAAAAATAATTTTTTAAAAAAAAAAAAAGAACACACTTTAAACACCAGTTCAAGAAATAAAAAAAGTATTTAAATAAATTATATAAGGTTTATTTTCAGCTTTTTTTAAAAAATAATCAAATTTTTATATTATAAGAACCTTTTTTATTCAAAAAAGTATAATCAAAATATTTAATTAAATTTGAAAAACTATTAAAATTTGGTTTATAACTTTTATAACTATCTAATATATTATTTTTTATTTTTAAATTACTAATTAGAAATGAGCTTTTTTTTTTTTTTAAAAAAATCCCTTTAAATTGAAAAGAAAAACCACTAAACTTATAATAAGTATACCCTAAAAAACTTTTATTAATAGCGTAAAAATTTTTATGATTTTTTTTTTTCTTAAAATATAAATAAATTGTTTTCTTAGAACTTTTAAAACAATAGTTAATAATACTTTTTTAATTAACATAGCTTTTATTCAATAGAACATTGCTTTTGAATGAAAAAATCAAGGGTAATTTATAAGTTTAATATCAATTTTAAAATTAATAAAAAAGAAGTTTAAAAWAAATTTTTTTTTTTTACTCAATTTTTCTTTATACAGACTTACAAAAAATTTACAAAAAAAAAATGTATAATAAAGATTAATTTTTAAATTTTTATTTAAATTTATATACAATTGAAAACTTAAATATTTTGTATAAAGATGTTCCTGATTGATTAATAATTTTTTTATATTATTAATTATATTTATTTTATTACTATATTTTTTAAAATAACTTTTTAAAATGTCTACGTATTGTAATTGTTTTGATAAAATTAAAAATCAGTTATAATTCATATTAAAATATCTAGGAATATAAAAGTAAAAATTTTCAATCTTACATAACCTTAAACGCAAAGGTTGAATTTTAAACTTAGAATGCATTATTAAAAAAAATAAAATTATTATAACAAATAAAATTAAAAATGAATTTTTAATACTTTTTTAAAATAAAAAGTTAAAATATTTATAAAGCCCTTTTTACTAATTGTATTATTTTAACTTTTTTTTTTTAATATTTTAGAATTAGGAGAAGCCCCAACCTTTTTTAATACTTTAAAATTATGAAAAACTCAATTTTTTTTTAATACTTCAAAATTATAAAAAATTGAATTTTTTATTATTAGTAAAAAAAACTGTTTAAATAAATAATCTAAAGACTCTATTGCAATCAAATTTATAGATTTTTTTTTTCACCAATAAAAATATTGAAAAACATTTAACACTTTTTTAAATAAAATTTGATAAACTTTGTTTAACTCTTTAATCTTAACCATTCGAATTTTTAATTTAGTTATTTGATTATTTATAATTAAATTTCTAATAACTAAACAACCATAAATTAAAGGTAAAACTGAATAACTAATAAAAAAGTAAATAAAAAATAAATAAAAAAATAATCAAAAAATTTGACTTCAAATAATTGAAAAATCTAATTGTGGCATTTTTATAATAATAAAACTTTAATTTAAGCAAAAATTATTCTTTTAACTAAATAAAATACTTGCAAAACTAATGCGTTTCTAAAACATCATTTAAATAAATACAGCTTAAAAGTGTAAAAACATAAGCTTGTAAAAAAGCAATACCTAATTCCAAACTTATTAATAAAAATAATAGTAAAATTGGAATTAAACCTATCAAAGATAAATAACCTGAAACTGAAATCATTACTCATGTGAACCCAGCAATAATTTTTAGTAAAGCATGTCCAGAAGTAATATTTGCAAATAACCTAATACTTAAAGTAAAAATCTTAATAATATACGAAATTAATTCTATTACAACTAATAAAGGTATAATAAAAACAGGAGTATTTTTTGGTAAAAATATATTTAAAAAATTTAACTTATGACTATATATTCCGATATAAGTAATTCCAAAAAATATGATAAAAGCTAGAAAAAAAGTAAAAAATAAATGGCTAGTTATTGTAAAAGAATAAGGTATCATTCCTAATAAATTACAAATTAGTACAATTAAAAATAATACAAAAAAAACAGGCAAAAAAACTTCTCCCTTTTTTCCTAAATTATCTTTAAGCATATTACCAACTAAAAAATATAATCCTTCACAAATTAATTGAAAATTTTGTGGAAATATTTTTATTTTAAATATAACTAATCGAAAAAATAAAAATAACAAAAAAAATGAAAAAATTAAAAATAAAGTAAAATTTGAAAAAGAAAAATTAAATTTAAAACAAGTACAACTAAAAATAGGACTAATTTGAAATTGTTCTAAAGGACTAAAACTTAATAAATATAAATTAAAAGAAATATAACACATACATTTAAAATACTAAAATAGCCGTTTGATAACGCATAAAATTTATTTTCATAAAATAAATTAGAGTAATTTTACTCTTATCTTTTACAATATTTGAAATTGCATTTATGCCTTGAAAAAGCATTGTTTTATCCTATTAAACTAAAAAGACACTAAAATTAAATATAAAAATTTCAGAAAAAAAATAAATACTCCTAAAATTAAAAAAATAAGATCTCGTAAACCCTTAAGTATTAACTTTATTATAAAAATTTAAATAAAGTTATATTTAGACTCATATTAAAAAATTTCAAGTTAATTTTTAAAATTAACAGATTAAACCACTTTGCTGTCATGTATCTAAAAATTTAAACTTTTATATGCATAATTCGAAAAACCAATACTTTTACCTACGCACTACGACTTAAGAATAAATTGGATTTGAACCAATGATGAAAAAACTCATAATAATTTAGCAAATTATCGCTTTAAACCTATCTCAGCCATTATTCTTATATTTTACATAATTAAATCAATTTAAACATTTATTTTGAAGAAAATAGAATTTTAATCTATTTTAAAAAAATTTAAGTAGTTTTACAAGCTACCACTTCTACCTATTTTAGCAACTTCTTCTTTTATTAATATTGTAAAATTTATAATTTATTTTGTTTTTGTATCACAAATGATAGAATTTGAGCCTATCACTTTTAAACCCACAATTTAACACTCTTATCTTACTAAGTTATATTCGCCTAAATAAATAAAATTTGCAGCTTAAAGCATTTACTTTTTAGCATACTTAATTTTATCTATTTTGACAAAAGAAGGATTTGAACCCTCAACAATTGAATTATGATTCCAAAGTTCTAACCTATTAAACTATTTTGCCAAAAAGCTTAAAATCGAGGTTTAAGCTCACTATTTTTAACGCAACAAACTAAAGCCTTTTACTAATTTTAACTTTTTCTCTAATAAAATATTTAAAATTGGATTTGAACCAATAATTTAAGAATTTTTAATTCTTTACTCTAACCCTTTTGAGCTATTTAAACAGCTTTAATTTTCTAATTTGATTAATAATAAAATTTTACAAAAGCTATATTTTTAAAGCTTTTTCTATAAACTTGTAAAAATATTTCTTGTTTTTTATAATTAAAACTTTGATTAAATGTTAAAATTATTGATCCTATCATAGCTACTAATAATAACAAACCACTTAATAAAACTAAAAACCCTTTAAAATGAAAAACAAAATATTTTATTTAAAAAACATTTAAGATTATTTTTTATTAATAAAATGCTTAATTACAAATTATTTAATTTAATATACAAATATAATAAATATTTTTGAATGTTTATTTTTTATACTATCAAAATTTTTATAAAATGTGTATAAAACATAACCAATAGAATAAACATTAAAAATTAAATATTGTTCTTCAAACCAATTATAATATATTAAACTTGATTTAAAATAATAAATATTTAAATATTTTTTTATATATAACTGCAAATTCAAATCCGACAAAAAATCTGCATTAATAATTATTAAAAACTGAATAAAAATAAAAAAAACTAAATTAAAATTTAGTAATTTTATATATAACGAATCAGTATAAAAACCTAACTTATCTGAATAAATATTAAATTTTATGTTTAGCATCATAATAACAAATAAAAATAAAATGGCCACGGCCCCAACATAAACAATAAGAAATAGAATACCAAGAAATTCTGACCCAATTAATAGCAGCGAACAAGAAAAATTGAAAAATAATAAAATTAAAAATAAAATAGAATAAATAGCATTTGTAGAAATAACTGTTATTATGGCACAAATTAAAACTAAACTTGAAAAAAAATAAAATAATAAACTTAAACACATATTATATTTTAATATGAAAAAAAAGAATCGAACTTTTAATTTCAATTTATTTTAAATTGAGCTTTTCCTTTAAGCCATTTTCAAAAGTTGCTTGTTAATGGATTTGAACCATTATTTTATAAAAAAATAAATTTTAAATTTATCGTGTTTTCCCAATTTCACCAAACAAGCTAAAAAATAAATTTTTTCTCTATAGCTATACTAATCAACATTAATAAGAAACTTGATCAACTTTTTTACAAATTTTAAAAGTTTATAATTTTTAGTTTTTTCTTACCCGGAAAATTTTTTATTAACAAAAAAATTAATTAATTAAGAAAAATCCATAAACAAATTTTTATTTTTTAAAACTAGCATTTTACTTATTTTAGCTTTTTCTCTTTTAAAACTATATCAAAAAATAATTCAGTTTCCTTTTTGTTTATTTAAATTTAAAAAACAAGAAGAAAAGGTCTCGAACCTTTAATTTTTAGTTTTGAAAACTAACGCTTTACCTAATTTAGCTATCTTCTCTTTTTAAAATACACAGTTAATTATTAAGAAACTTATGTAAAAATTTTCTTTATAACAAGACTAATCAACATGAGTAAAAAACTTGTTGACTTTTTTACAAGTTTTAAAAACCCACAATTTTTGATTTTTGTTAACTAAAAATTTATATAAAATTTTTCTCTATAGCTTTACTAATTAACATTAATATATAATTTAGTTAACTTTTTTACAAATTTTGAAAGTCCACTATTTTTAATTTTCCATAAATTATTAAGAATTTAACTTTTGCAAATAAATACTTTATTTTAACTTTTTGTTAACTTGTTTTTTAAATACTTTTTGTTAAAAAATAAATAAAAATTAAATTTAAAATATACAACTTAAAATATTATATAAGCTATGTCTAATTCTTTTTTTTCTCGAAATATTGTGATTTGAACACAAGTTTTTCTATAGAATAAAAAAATTTTCTATAAACTTTAAAAATTTTTTTTTAAATATAAAGTTTTTTTTTTAAATTTTAAATTAGGATTAAACAAAGAACATAAAAATTATATAAAAATAATTTATAAATTCCCAAAATAGATACGTTAAACCAAACTACGTTATATTTCGAAACAATTTCTTTAATTTTTAAAACAACATTAAAAAAAATAATTAATTTTTACAATTAATTTTAAGCTTTTTTTTTTAATATTTTAAATTTAAAAAATTACATTTAATAAACAACAAATATTTAAACCTTTATTTTATTTGTTTTAAAAGGGGCAACTCTTTAAAAGTATGATAAGCGGGTGGTGATCCAATTATTCATTCTAAAGAATTTACAGAAAAATGTTGGAATTTTATTACATCTTGATCTAATATATTAAAACACCAAGGATTATTGACGCAAAGTTTTCCTTCCGTTAAAATAATGTAAATTATATAAAAGAAAAACAAAGCTGCTGTAAAAGAAATATATGATCCCCAAGTTGAAATTAAATTTCAATTATAAAAAGCATCTGGTCAATCACTTACTCTTCTAGGCATTCCTGATAAGCCTAAAAAATGCAAAACAAAAAATGTTAAATTTACACCTATAAAAGTGGTTCAAAAATGAATTTTCCCTAAAATTTCAGGATATTGCACACCAAAAATTTTCCCTACTCAATAGTAAAAACCAGAAAAAATTGCAAATACAGCACCCATTGATAGAACATAATGAAAATGACTAGTAACATATAACGAATCATGAAGTGAAATATCTAAACCTGAATTTGCTAATATTATACCTGTTAAACCACCTACAGTAAACAAAATTAAAAAACCAAGACTAAACAGCATAGGAGTTTTTAAAAAAATGTGCCCCTCTCATAAAGTAGCAATTCAAGAATGAATTAGAATGCATATTTCTTATTATAAACTATACGCGCTCTCTTTCCCAAACCGTACGTGATAGTTTTCCCATCATACGGCTCTCCATTAGGTTTATATTTTACCTCTATGTTTCTTTATATAACATATTTTGCATAGCGGAATTTGCTTCTTATTAGTTTTAACCTTTAGATAATCGAAGCCAAAAACATTAAAATTTAAATCATTCATTTTTTGATAAAACACATTTTCCCTTTATATGTAAAGCTACATGCGAAACAATTTAGATTGTTTAAATTTGCCATTGATTTAGATCTAAAATATAAACTTATCACTATTAAATTGGTTTTTACTACGAATTTATCTCTAAGATTAGACGTTAGTGAGTATAAGACGTTTTTACCAGAACCTAATTGTTTTCCATATTTTTTAAACATTTTTGTCGTGGAAGAAGAATATTTACAAGCAAGTGTTTTTGCTGCAGAAGTATAAACATGTCATCGAATTCAACTTATAAAACGGCTGTAATTATCTATAAAGCTATAATAATTTAAATAACCTCTAAGTATTGCATTGTACCTATCAATTATCTGTTTGTGTTTTAATCACACTCATAAATATTTTGGATGCCCTTTTCCATTTTTCATAATGTTAACAGCGCTTAGTTTCTTTTCAACCCTTCCCAAACTAACATGTAACAATAGTTGAAAACTTTGTCTTTGTTTACTAAAAAAAAAAGTTCTATTGTATTTAACATGCTTTGCTCTGAAAATATTTGTTCCTAAAAACTCTACTTTTCTTTTATTAATATTTGTTATTTTTGTCTTATTTTCACTTACTTCTAGTTTTAATTCTTTCATACAAAATTCTCTTACTTTTCTTAGCATGTTTTCAGTTTCTTTATAACTACCCTTTATGCCTATCAATCAATCACCAACATATCTTACATAAAATAATTTCTTATAAGTAGGATTTCAAAAATTTATTACTCCTTTCTTTTGTAAATTCCTATATGTTTGCTTAAGAATTTTATAATCTTTGAATTTCTTAGCTTTTTTAATAATAAGGCATCTATTGTATTTATAGATAGTATAATTCTTAACTCTTTTTCCTTTATTAAATTCTACTTTTAGGCTTTCCACATACTCATCTAATAAATGAAAAACAATGTTAAACAATATTGGAGTAACAATTGATCCTTGTGGTATACCCGCAATACTGCGCTTATTATTTTTTAAGCAAATATACCCTGCTTTTAAACTCTTTTTAATTAAGTTAGTAAAATCTCTGTCGATAATCTTTCTCTCTAAAATTACCATAAGTAATCTATGATTAATTTTGTCAGAACATTCTGATATATCTCCTTTTATTACTCAAACCACAGATTTAAATTTTTGTTTGAAGTATTTGAGCGCCGTATGGCAACTTTTACCTGGCCTGAATCCATGGGATGTTTCTAAGAACATAGGCTCAAAAATTTCATTTAGAATTATTCTTATTCCCTCCTGATGAATTAGAACATCTACCCCCTCATTATAAAGTATATATCATGCCCCTTTCCCAAACTGTACATGATAGTTTTCCATCATACAGCTCTCCATTGAAATTATATTTCACCAATTAAGATTTTTGGTAATTCTAATTATTTAACTCTTGAGCTTTCTTATTACTTTTTTATTTTCATTATCACTTCTTCCTGTGAAATAATATTTTTTTTTTCAAGAATATTCCAACTGTCAACCTTCGTATATCTTAATCCACTTAAAATTTCTAGATACGCTACTACTCTGGCTCTGTCATCGTAAGAATTATTTCTTTTAGATGATCCCAAGTTCCCCAAATTAAGCCTATCTCTTTTAGGTTTTAATCAAACTGCATTATGAAAGCTTATTGCCAACTCAATGAACATAATCACTTTGTAAAAGCATAAAACCAATCTCCACAAATATACAAATGTTTTCGTTCCCCGTTACACTCAAAACAATCCTCGATAAGCGAAGGCTGTAGCAGTAATAAAACCATAAAAGCCACACCTTGCGGTTTTATTAGTCAAATGTTTTCTTTTGATTCCGCTTTTTGCAAAGATGCTATGTTTAGCAACGTCTTTTCGTTGTTACCTAACTTTGATGGTGCCAAAACATTATGATAGTTCTGAGTTGATTTTTAACCTGTCTCAATCTCGATGAAATGGCGCACTATTATTTTATCCCTAAATGAAAAAATAATAAAAGATTTCATTCCACTATTTGGTTTAAAAATGTATATTTTTTTACCTGATTTGAATTTGAAAGAACCATCTTTTAATGAATTTGAAATATTAATTATTTTTTCCCACAATATTCTATCTAGTGTATTAAGAACTATACCTAGTGGCATGCTTTTTGATTTACTTCTTATATTATTATAAGCAATCATTAAAAAATGCGGATCACAAATTAATTTATACAGTTTTCTATCTATTACTAAATTAGAATTTTTAACAACTCTAATTGTTAAACTCTTGAGCTTCTTTATTACTTTTTTGTTTTTATTACCACTTTCTGTGGAATAATGTTTTCTTCTCAAAAATGCCCTAACTGTCAGTCTTGGCATATCTAATCCACTTAAAGCTTTTGGATACACTACTACCCTGCCTCTGTCATCGTAAAAATTATTTCTTTTAGACGATCCCAAGTTCTCAAAATTGAACCCATCTCTTTTAGATCTTAGTCAAACTGCATTATGAAAGCTTATTGCTAACTCAGTGCACATAATCACTTCGTAAAAACATCTTCACGATTTTCGCAAATATACAAATGCCTCATTACACTCAAAGCAATCTCTATCAAGCAAGAGCTGTAACAATAATAAGACCATGAGAGCCACACCTTTCGGTTCGATCGATCAAGCGTTTTTCTTTAGTTCCGTTTCTTGCAAAGATGCTATGTTCAGCAACGTCTTTTCATTGTTACTTAACTCTGATGATATCAGAACATCATGATAATTCTGGATTGATTTTCAACCTAACCCAATTCCAATGAAATGGCGCACAAAGATTTTTATTCCAGTAGGTATAGCAATAGTTAAAGTAGCAGAAGTAAAATAAGCTCGTGTATCAATATCAAGCCCAACAGTATACATATGATGACTTCAAACTAAAAATCCTAAAATACCTATTGACAATAAAGCAAAAACCATTGAACTACTAGAAAAAATGGCTTTTCTTGAAAAAGTAGCTATTACATGGCTAATAATACCAAAACCTGGCAAAATTAGTAGGGGTCAGAAACAACACCATAAATCTAAATTCTTAGGTGGCAAAACTGCCCTCCAAACCGTACGTGAACCTTTCAATTCATACGGCTTTCTACGAATGATTACTTAACAGACAAAACTTTACACATTTACCCTTTACAATAATAAACTAAGAGTTTGGATCCAACAATTCGCTATCATCCTTAAGAATGTCGTTTTTACTACCCAAGTACCGCCAAACAATTTGAACATTACCTAGCATTACTCCTACTACGATGATTCCGTTCCCATAGCACTTTCTTACCTTAGGCAATCACATATTTCCATGAACTTCGTAGTTTAGGTTAGGACCCTGCGGCATATTAGCTCCCTAATAAGAATTGCTAACTAGGATAGGCCAAAGATTTCAAGAACGTCCCAGCCCAAAATCCTCTAGTTCGTAACCAGTTAGTGGGATCTCAGTTACTGTACAGTATGATACAGCGATACCGTTACTCAGGTTTATTAACTTATCCATACCAAACATGATTAGAAAATGCTCATAATGTCTAAATCCCACAACACAGGCATCCCATTGAAAGCCGCTTCATACTCCATTGTTTCCAATGATATATGGACTAACAATCTTACCCCAGCTTATTAAAAATTTAATAAGCAAAACTAATGTGGAAACTAAGTCTAAAGTCCAGGTTTTCAGACCTCAGTTTAGCAACGAAGAAACACGGCTAAATGTCGCGCGCACGTATACTTCAGGGTGTCCAAAAAATCAAAAAATGTGCTGGAAAAGTATTATATCCCCACCTGATGCACTATCAAAAAAAGAAGAATTAAAATTACGATCAAAAAGTAGCATTGTAATGTTGAACTAAATATCTCAATCCCATAAGGATTAAAATATTCGTCACCAAACCATACGTGATAGTTTCCCATCATACAGCTCTCCACCACTAATAAATCTACTATTATTTTTTTTAATTTGATAAAAAATTTTCGTAGATCATTTAACTTATCTAGTACCTTAAGATTCTGTCTAGAATCAATACTATATAATCTTAAATTATTAATGGCTGGAACCCTTTACTGCATATATCTATTAGATATATTTTATAACTCATTACAATTATTATATTTCAAAAAAATGAAACAGATTTATCAGTTCCTCCTCCCACATGGAAATTACTCTCTTTAGTGGATACCGCACAGTTCCACCTCTGTTCAAGACATTTATCTCCTTAGGTTGACAACTCACACTCTTAATATTGTAATTAACAATATACATCGATTCCAATGTTCTATCGAAGCTAGCTGCCTACTTCGATATCGAAAAGACACATCTCATTATTGTCTAGATGGAGGACTCCAGCTTGTGTCTGTCGAACGTTTGTCTTTAAGTAGTATAACTTTAACCATAAATTAAAGATTTCATCTGATATATTAACAATTAACAATTTCATCATTTAATATACCTTTTCTCAACATGCTAAGTTAAATATTGGGTTTCCCCAGATATCTGAGTTGAGTGATTTTATAATTTGAACATAATAATATCTGGCCTTAATCAGAATAACAGAGGGGGCGCAATTCGGCGCACACAGCTAGCTAAAACGGGAACAGACAAAAGTAATAAAAAAGCAGTAATTAAAATAGATCAAACAAATAAAGGCATAACCTTTAAATTTTGGTTTTTTGTTCGCATATTAAATGTTGTTGCTATAAAGTTTATAGCGCCTAAAATTGAAGAAGCTCCTGCTATATGTAAAGAAAAAATAGCAGCATCCACAGCCCCTCCAGAATGAAATTCTATTGAAGAAATTGGAGGATAAATCGTTCAACCTGTACCTACCCCAACTTCAATTAAAGAAGATAACAATAATAAAAATAAGCTAGCTGGCAATAATCAAAATGATAAATTATTTAAACGTGGATAAGCCATATCAGGACTACCTAATAAAATAGGAACAAAAAAATTTCCAAAAGATCCTATTAAAACGGGCATTGTAAAAAAAAAAAGTTGGGTCGACCTAATTTTCTTACGTTAACTGCCTCCCACCAAACCGTACGTGATAGTTTCTTATCATACGGCTCTTCACTCAAAACATAAACAAGCAAGCAAAGTTTGAATATAAAAAAATGAAATTTTGTTAATTTTTGCGATTTTTATACTTAGTAAAATTTAATATTTTAGCAAGTGTTATTATATAATTGAATATGATGATATTTACATAAAAGCATTTGTTTTTTATTAGTAATTTCTCTTTATCTAGTAAAAAAATCCTTGTTAGTTTTTTCAGAATTTTTAAAATATTTTATACCCTTAACATGATACATTTTTACATTACTATCACAGATAATACACAACTAAAATTGATTTAATTTAATGAGCTTTAAATTTGATTAAAAGATTTTAAAGAATCCTTACTTCCATTTAAATCGATAATAAACTTATATTTATAATCACTTAAAATGAATTAAAACACTCTCATACTATTTCTTTTACTATGCATAATATCACAACCTAAATTCTTTCCAAATTTTCGATAAACTTTTTTCATGGATTTTAGTTTAAACTTCCTAGCTAATGTTAAACAGCATGATTCCTCAATTAATCAAATAATATAAGCTACTTGTTTTGCATTAGATACAAATTTATAATAATTGTAAATTCCTTTAATAACCGAGTTATAAAATCGTAAAATGTCTACATGATCTAAATTAATTAAATTTCCCTTGAATGTTCCTCTAAGAATTAATTTATTATTAGAATTAAATAAAATTCTTCTTTTAATAAAACCTTTACTTAAAAGTCAAAAAATGATTTTATTGTAATCCATGACTATTCTAATTTGAGTTTTTTTTTTTCAAGTAACCTGGTTACTACTTTTAAATTTTTTAGTTACCTCATATTGTTTCTCAATCTCTTTAATAGAATTAGACCCCATTATGGTATAACCAAGAAATTCTACAAAGTTCATATTATATTTAATAATTCTGATCTTAGATTCATTAAAAAAAGAATCTAAGCTTTTCAGAAAATTTTTAACTTCACCTAAAATTTGACTAGTTATCTTGTAACTACCTTCTACTCCAATGATAAAATTATCAACATATCGGACATAATGAATTCTTGTAAAAAAATTATTATGATCTAAACTTGGAATATGAGTAAAATTATATAATACATTTTTGTATTCTTTTGATTTAATTAAATTCAATCCTTTACTTCTCATATATTTAGCTTTATTTCGTAATTTGGTATACTTTTTGTTAATTAGCCTTTTAATTTTTTTATTATATCGCTTTATTGAGTCTTTCATAAAAATATCTAACTCGTGAAAATAAATATTACATAATAAAAAACTCAGTATAAATTTTTGTGAAATACCTAAACTAAAATTATCACTAAGTTTACAGTTTTCCATAAAACCTACCTTTAACCCCGAATTAATTAATTGTAATGTTTTTTGACATTTAATATCTTTTCTCAATATACCTATCATTTTACTATAAAAAATTTTATTAAAAGCTTTAAAAAAATCTACTTTAATTATATAATGCACACTTTGAAACTTAGACTTTATAAATTGTATAGCTGTATGTGTACTTTTATCTGGTCTAAGACCATAAGATATTTTTAAAAATTTTGATTTATAATACTCGCTCATAACTAACTGCAAAACTTTTTGAACAAGCTTATCTCTTGAAGGTACTATTATTAAAAATTTAGTTTTATTTTTACCTTTTTTAAATATCTGCACTCTTTTAGCTGGTAAAAACTTGTATATTCCCGCTTTTAGTCGTTCTTGAATTTTAAAAAAATAATTTAAAACAATTCTATTAAGTGTGATTTTATCATTACCTGATGTCATATTTATTGAATTACTTTTTATCAACTCGTAAGCTGAAACCAAATTTTTGATATTAGTGATACTTTTAATATTTAATTGAGTGTTGAAGTTATTTATTACCTCTTGTTTAAATATATTATTATCTATTCTGCCTAATAACATTTTTCTATTGACTTTCGTAGAAAATTTTCTTATATCTAATTTCTGAGCTGTCATTCTTATTGTTTTATTACTAATTGAAGTAACATTTTGTACTACAATGACTCCGTTTCCAACCAAAAAATATCCCACTAAATTTATCACGGCTTCCATAAACCCAGAATTAAGGTTTTGGTACTTAAAAACCTTAAAAAAAGGTTCCCTTAGGAAATCTCACAGTTTCTGTGCTACATGACTTGTCATACTTAGATTCTTGCATATATTGTTAACAATTTGTTTGTTGAGCCACAATTTTTTTTTTTCATAACCGCTAATAATATCAATTATGAAAACTGTACATAATTCTTTAACATAAATTAAATTAAAGTCCCTCCCACGACGCCCTATATGTATCAAGTTTGTTATCCTAACCAGTATATGACCTAGCTTAGATAGACAACCTAAAATATCTATGTTTCTATCGATTCTATCATTTGCAACCTGCTTCATCGTTTGAGTTTTCTCATATAGTTTGACTATACCGACTTGGTTGTGCTTTACCTGTAAAAAAAAATACAGAATCCCTATTTCAAAAAACAGCCATTTACACAGACACAGTAACACACTCATTATTAAAGCATGCCCTGTAATAATAACATTATATAATTGGTTATTTCCTAATAAAAATTGGCTACCCGGATAAATTAGCTCTACTCTAATAAACATAGAAAAAATTGTACCTAATAAGCCAGAAAAAGCACCAAAAATTAAATAAAGAACGCCTATGTCTTTATGATTTGTTGAAAAAATATATCTATTAATTTTTTTTTTTAATTGGAAAAACATCACCATTATAAGTTCAAAAAAAATTAATTTAACAATTAATTTTTTTTAATTTAATAATCAAAAATAAAATTAATAAAGCTTTTATTTTTTAAATATTTTTTATTAAAAAATAAGAAAAAATTTAATTCGGGGTGTACAACTTAAAATATTAAATAAACTATGACTAAATTTTTTTAAAAAAAATATTATAATTTAAACTTTAATTTTTTTTTAATATAAAATTTTTTTAAAAAAAGTTTATATTAACATTAAACAAAGAACATAAAGATTATAAAAAAATAACTTATAAATTCTTAAAATAAATACATTAAACTAAGCTACATTATATTTTGAAAAATTTTCTTTAATTTTTTTTATTTTTTTAAAACTAAACTAAGAAAAAATAATTTATTTTTACAATCATCCCTTTTGAGTTTTTTTTAAATATTTTAAATTAAAGACTTTTAAAAAATAAGATATGATAAAATATATGTTAAATTATATCTTTTTTCAGCCACAAATTCCTTTAAAACTACCTTGTTACGACTTTATTATAATCTTAAAAAAAAATATAATTGGTAAAATTTTTAAATTATGTTTTATAAAATTTAAAATAATTTGAACTTTTATTAATTTTTATATTTTTATAATATGACGGGCAGAATGTACAAAATTTAAATAAAAATTCACTACAACATAAATAATTTGTATTTACTAACGATTTCAACTTAATATTTTCAAATTGCAGAAAATAATCTGATTTTTATTTTTTACTTTTATTAAACAATAATTTTTAATTTATTTTTGAAAATAAAAAAGTAGCACATATAAAAAAGCCTATTTTATAAAAACCATAAAACTTGCTATCATTTTTTTTACATTAATTAAATATTTAATGATTTTTTAATATTTTAATATTATTAAAAGTTTTGCTCGTTAAATTTTTCAAAATTAGAATAAACTAAACTTTTCACAATACGAACTGAAAGCAGCCATGCAATTTTGTATTTTTAAAAATATTCAAAAAATAGTAAGGTTTCTTGCGTATTTTCAAATTAATTTACATGCTCCACCGTTTTAACAAATTCCCGCCAATTCCTTTAAGTTTAAATTTTGCAATTTTAATTCTTAGGTAATACGCTTTTTATTAAATTTATTATTGTTTAAATCTTTTTAAAAAATAAACGTAAATAGTTTGCGGCATAAACTACGAGGGTACCTAATCCTTTTTGCTATTTATGCTTTAGCATTTAGTGTTAATAAAATTTTAGATTAATTTTTTAATTTTAAATACTCTTTAAAATATCTACAAATTTTATTTTTTCAAAAAAATTTATTTAAACTTAAAATTTATTCAAAAATAAACTAAACAATTTTAATAAACTAAATATAAACTTTAGGATTTTTTTAATTTTTAATTTATCACTTTAAAGCTTTTTAAACCCAATAATACTAAAAAACGCTTATTCTTTCCGTCTTACCGCGGCTGCTGGCACAGAATTCGCCAGAATTTTTTAAAAGATGCAATGTATTTATTTTTTATATGCTTTATAAATTTTTTAAAATAAACTTTTTACACACAAATTATTTAACTAGATCAAACTTAAAATACATTGTCTAAAACTTCTTGCTGCTGCCTTAAAAATTTTAAGTCCGAATACTATTAAAATTCGATGTGATTAATTCTTTTTACAAATTAATTAAAAATAATTGATTTGGTTTTTTTTATTGCCCAAAAATCTAATTTTATATAAATACAATAAATAAAAAAAAATTTATAATATACTCACCCTAACGCTTTTTCTTCAAAAAAATAAAAATAAAAATAAGCTTGCATGCATAAAATTAATTATTACGCGTTATTCTGAGACAGGATAAAACTCAAAAAATTATTTATTTCTTTAAACTAATATAAATAAATAATTTTTTTTATCATATTTAATAATTATAATGATATTAAAGTTTTTAAACTATGAAAATAAAATAAGTTTAGCTAAAAAATTAATAAAATAATAAATGTTTTTGCTTAAGAACTAAAAGAATTTGTTAAAAATGCTTAGCTTAAAATGGCTATTTCTTATTAAATACAAAAATGAATACACTTTTTTAAATACCTAAAAATTAAAGTATATAAAATGCCATCATTAACGCAAAAAGAGCTACAGCCTCTGTAAGTGCAAATCCCAAAATTGTATACCCAAATAGTTGCTGTTTTAACATAGGGTTTCTAGAAAAGCCTATAACTAAAGCCCCAAAAACAATACCTACCCCGGCACCTACTCCTGTTAAACCTATAGTAGCAAGACCTGCACCGATCATTTTTGCACTTTGTAATGTAATATTCATAAAAAATAATTAAATTAAAATTTTATTAAGCCCCCTTTTTAATAATAATAACTTATAAAATATTATTAAAAATAAATAAGATTTTCTATAATTTAAAGAAATAAAAACTAAAACATGAACATATAAAAATTTGTAATATTTTAAATTAGCAATAATAATAAAAATTTTAAAAAAAATTAAACTTAGAGTTAAAATAATACTTAAAACGATGAAAAAAAAATAATGTAAGAAATAACCAATTTTAAAATTGCAAATTATAAAAGCTCATTTAGGTAAAATTAAAAGTAAGCCTTGTGGACCTAAAGTTTCAAAAAAACCTTTATCAATAATTTTAAAAGTTATATTATAACCTAAACGTAAAAATAAAAAAAGTAAAAAATTATATATTTTATCAAAATATCATTGTTTTGCTAATAAAAAAATTATTCAATAATTAAAAAAAAAAAAGTTTAACGAAAATAAAAAGCTTTTAAAAATATAATTACTTAAAAAATTAAAAAAAAAACCCAGAAAACTAAAAAAAAGAGGTAGTATTTTAAACTGAAAAAGAATATCCTTTTCTGCCTCTATCCAAAGAATTCTATTCCCTAAATGATAAATAGAATTTCCTCAAAAATCTGTGCCGAATCCTATAAATAAATCTTTAAATAAAAAACCATTAAAAATGCTACAATAACCTAAAATTAATAACGGAAAATATAAAAAAAAAGAATTTTCATAAATATAATTTATATGAACCCTAATATAACTTGTTTTATTTAAAAAGGTTAAAAATAATAATTTAAAAGAATATATTGATGTAAAAAAAACAGCTAAACAACTTAATCAAAAAACAAAACTTTTATCTAAAATAGCTAAACTAGATTTATGAGTAATTGCACAAATTTCTATAATAAAATCTTTTGAAAAAAAACCTGATAAAAAAGGAAATCCTACCAAAGAAAAAGATCCAATTAACATTAAAGCATACGTTAAAGGTAATAATTGAACAAAACCTCCCATCTTTCTTATATCTTGCTCATTATTTAAAGAATGAATTATTACCCCGGCGCTTAAAAATAATAAAGCTTTAAATCAAGAGTGATTAAATAAATGAAAAAAGCTTAATTCATAATTTGAAATACCGCAGGAAAAAAACATATAACCTAATTGACTACAAGTTGAAAATGCAATTATTTTTTTTAAATCATTTTGAAAAATTCCTGAAGTAGCGGCAAAAATACTAGTGAAAGCTCCAAAAAGAACTATAATGGATAAACTTATGGAGGCATTTTCTAATAAAGGGGAAAATCTAATTAAAAGAAAAACTCCTGCTACAACCATCGTGGAAGAATGCAATAAGGCAGAAACCGGGGTTGGACCTTCCATTGCATCTTTTAATCAAGTATGAAAACCAAATTGAGCTGATTTACTACACGCTCCTATAAATAATAAAAAAACTATTAAATTTAACGAAGAATACAATTTATAAAAAAAATAAAAAAAAGCTGTTTTAAAATAAGGGGTTATACTAAAAATAACAAAAAAATTCAAAGATCTAAAAATATAAAATATAGTAAAAATGCCTAAAAGCAAACTAAAATCACCTATTCTATTAATAATTAAAGCTTTTATAGCTGATTTATTTGCATTTAATCTTGTATACCAAAAATTAATAAGTAAATAAGAAGCTAAACCTACTCCCTCTCAACCTATAAAAAGTTGTAATAAATTATTAGATGCTCCCAATAAAATCATAAAAAAACTAAAAATAGACAAATAAGCTAAAAATCTAATTTTATGAGGATCTTTTTCTATATAACTAATAGAATAAAAATGTATTAAAGTTGAAATAGTATTAACTATTGCTATTAGAAAAACACTTACAGGATCAAAAATAAAATTAAATAGTAAGCTTATATCGTAAGAAGAAAACCATGAAAAAATAATAAAATGGTTAAAAGAACCACAAAAACCAACTTCAATTAAAGCTATTCAACTTAAAAAAACGCAAAAAAATATTCAAAAACATAAAAAAAAGCTAGTCCCTTTTTCTCCTAGAAAACGACCAAAAATTAAACAAGTTAAACCACTAGCAAAAGGTATAAAAATAATTAAAAAAAACATTCCCTATAATTTAAATATATAAAAACTTTTAAAAAAATTAATTATATTTAAAAATTAAAAAAGTTACACCTTATAAACAACAAATACTGACTTAAAAGATTTTTTTATTATAAAAATTTACTAAATTAATGTTTGCTGTTTTGTTAACATATTATAATTTAATTACCTTACAATATTTGAAATTTTATTTATGTCTTAAAAAAACATTATTTATTCTATTAAACTAAAAAAGCGCTAAAATTAAATATAAAAATTTAAAAAAAAAATACTTTAAAAATATTGATTTTTAAAAACAAATTTTCTTTCTTTTATTAAAACAGTTTTTATTATTATAAAAGATAATTTATAAACTTTTTATTATTACAATTTAAACTTTAAAATATAAAAAAAACATGCTATTTATTTAATACTTTTTTTACTTATTTTAAAAATTTAAAACTTAAATACAAAATTACTAATTTTAAATAATAATTCTTTTAGAATATGTGATAGTATAAATAAAAATAATATTAAAAATAAATTAAAATAAATATTATAAATTAAAAAATTTAATTTAAATTGAAAAATTTGAAAATTTAAATTACTTATGTAAATTCATTTTAAATACATAAATAAATATAATCTAAAAGAATATAAAATTAAAAGTCTTTTTTTTATAGATTTATAAGAATTCTTTTGAATTTTGTAAATAAATAAATGAGGGCTTAAAGGCCGTATCTTTTTTTGAAAAATTTTTAAAATCATGTAAAATTAAAAAAAAAAATTATAAACCCTTAAATATTAACTTTATTATAAAAATTTAGATAAAACGAGATTTGAACTCGTGTTGAAAAATTTCAAATTAATTTTCAAAATTAACGCATTAAACCACTCTGCTATTTATCTAAAAATTTAAATTTTTAGTATGAAAAGATTTGAACTTTTATATATGTGGCTTCAAAAACCACTGCTTTTACCTTTTTAGCTACATACTACAATTTAAAAATAAACAATAAATTGAATTTAAACCAATAATAAAAAAATTCATAATAATTTAACAAATTATCACTTTAAAGCTATTTCACCTATTATTTCTATATTTTACTTAATTAAATCAAATTAAACATTTATTTTAAAGAAGATAGGGTTTGAACCTATTTTAAAAAAAATTTAAGTAGTTTTACAAACTACCGCTTTTACCTATTTTAGCAACTTCTTCTTCTTTTAATATAATAAAATTTATAATCTGATTTATTTTTATATGGCGAATAATAGGATTTGAACCTATTATTTTTAAACTCACAATTTAACACTCTTGCCTTACTAAGTTATATTCGCCTGAATAAATTAAAATTGGATTTGAACCAATATAAATTAAATTTGCAATTTAATGCATTTACCTTTTATGCTACTTAATTTTATTTATTTTGACAAAAAAAAAATTAAAACCCTCAACGGTTAAATTATGATTCCAAAACTTTAACCTATTAAACTATTTTATTAAAAAGCTTAAAATCGAGAAAAACGAGATTTGAACTCGCTATTTTTAGCGCGACAAGCTAAAGCTTTTTACCAATTTTAGCTTTTTTCCCTAATAAAATGTTTAAAATTGGATTTGAACCAATAACTTAAGAATTTTCAATTCTTTGCTCTAATCCTTTTGAGCTATTTAAACAGCTTTAATATTTTAATTTAATTAGTAATAAAAGCTTACAAGAACTATGCTTATAAGGTTTTTCTATAAACTTGTAAAAATATTTTTTGTTTTTATAATTAGAATTTTGATTAGACGTTAAAATTATCAACCCTATCATAACTACTAATAGCAACAAACCACTAAATAAAAAAAAGCTCTTTAAAATAAAAAACAAAATATTTTATTTTAAAAACATTTAAAGTTATTTTTTATTAATAAAATTTTTAAATGAGTTTTAAATTTATCGTGTTTTTCAAATTTCAACAAACAAACTAAATAATAAAAAGTACCAAAAAAAAATGCTTTAAACATGTCTTGTGTCCCCACCTTACCTACAAAAATTTATATACTTAGTCTCTTGTTGAAATAACAGACGTATCCGTTAATTTTTTTTATTTATATTTATTGTGATATTTATTCGTATTTATAAAATAATTTTTTATAAAATCTTTTTGAAACCGATACTTTTTTTTTTCTAAAAAAACACTCTTGAAAAAAACAAATATAATTTCACTAGATTTATAGATTCACTATTGAATTTATTTAACTTAGCTATTTTATTGATTTTTAAGTTTTTACAATAAAAAACTATAAATTAATTTAAATTGATCCTCTCGTACTAAATTTAATAAATTTATTTTTTTCTTTATTACAGCAGATATAATCCGAACTGTTTTGCAACGTTCTGAACCCAGCTCACGTATTTTTTTAAATGGCGAACAGCCATACCTTTGAAAAAATTTACTTTTTCTGGAAAAAATGAGCCGACATCGAGGTACTAAACTTTAATTATAATAAGTACTTAAAATTAAAATAAGTCTGTTATCCCTAAAGTTTCTTTTAATTAAAAAACGAAAAAAGTTTTACTTGTTTTTTCGGATCAATATAACAGGCTTTCGCCTTAAAAAAAATTAATTAATTTTTTTTATTAAACAAGTTATAATTATTTTATTTTTTATTAAATATAATTAAATTAATTTTACTTATCTTTGTACACCTCCGTTATTTTTTAGGAGGAAACCATCCCAGCTAAATTACTAAATTTACAATTTTTAAAAAAATAAGTAATTAAAAAATTTAAAAGTGGTTTTTCATAAGCAAATTTTTATAAAAACCCTGATTTATTCTAAAAAAAAGGATATACTTTACTTATACAAAAAATATATTAAATTTTTCTCCCACATAATCTAGTTATATATTTTTTAATTTACATTATAAATTTATAATCAAGAATTCTAGGGTCTTTTTGTCTTGCTGTAATTTTTGTTTTGTATTTGCACAAACAATTATAATTTCACTAAGATTTTATTAGAGACAGTTAAGAAAACATTTTGCCTTTCATGCAAGACAGAATTTAGCTGCCAAAGAATTTTGCTACATTATAGTTCTTATAGTTAAAACTGCCGATAATATATTTTTTAATTTAATTTATTTTTCATTAACTTTAAATAAATTAGAATAATAGAAAGTAAATACGAGGCAGGCCACAAACGCTATACAATTTTTTTAAAAATTTGCAGCGTTTTATGTTTTTGTTAAACAGTTGTTCCTCAAAATAAACTTATATTTTATTTATATAAAATATATCTTTTTTATTTTTTCAAATAATAAAAAATTTGCCTAATTCCTTAAATAAAATTATCTTATTTGTTATATTACATAACCTGCGTTGGTTTTAAAGTACGGCCAGTGTATATTTTAAACATACAAATTTTTCTAGTTTTTAAAAATAAATTTAACTATTTATAACTTTTTTATTCTTTCTAAAACTTGTAATTTGATTTTAAAGCTAAAAAAACCATCTAGAGATTATTAGAAACCGATTTACTCTAAATTTTTAAAGTTTTTTAGAAACCTATTTTATAATTTAACAATTAAAATTTTTAATTAATTTTCGCTACTTATATCAGAATTATTGTTTTTGAACTTATATTATTTCAATAAAAATATTAAAATAACAAAACATTTTGCTACCAAAGAAAAAATTCGCCATTTAAACATATATAAAACACTTTACTTTTTAAATCAAAAATATTATGCTAAAACGCATTTTCTAAAAAAAGGCTGCTTCTAAGCCCACTAAAGATTAATTAATAATTTTTAATAGTTTAATAATTTTAATGCACGATAAGGGCTTTTTCCCTCTTGATTTAAAACTTTAACGCTTTAAAATCTAACTATTGAGCTAAAAATTTAATATTAATAGTTTAAGAATTTATAGCTTTAACCTTAAATTTTTATTACTTCAACGTTTTACTAAAATAATTTTCGCAAAAAACCAGCTATTACTTTGTTCGATTAGCATTTCACCGCTAATTACAAATCTTTTTTATATATTGCTACATATAAAATTTTAGTCTTAAACTTATTTATAATTAAATCACAAAGCTTCGGGGTTAAATTTATTTAACTATAAATAAATAAATACTATAAAAATTTTGCTAAATAAATTAAATTACTGATTCATTATGCAAAAGGTAATAAAGTCACTAAAGATACTTAGCTCCAAAAAAAAGCATTCAATCTTTTACTTTTATACTAAAATATATTTATTTTATTTTAAAATAAATTTAGAAGTTCCTTTACAGTACTATTCTACTATCAAACAAAAAAGAATATTGGCTAAAAAGGTAAAACTTTTTTATTTTTACATTAATTTGTATTGTAATAATTTAAAATTGTTAAAAAAAATAATAAGTACAGGGCTTTTTTACCTTCTTAGCTTCTTATTAAATTTTAATATAATTTTAAACTAGCTAAAATTTTAATTTTTTATTATTATAAATTTTGCTCACTACTATTGAAAAATCTCTATTGATTTAAACTTTATTATTACTAAGATGATTCAATTCATAAATTTTTAAAAGTTTTACTTTTGGTTTTCATAAATTATTAAGAATTTAAAATTTTCAGGTAAATACCTTATTTTAACTTTTCGCTATTTTACGCTTTTTAATTTTTTGTTAGTTTATTTTTTAAATGCTTTTTTTTTAATATAAATAAAATTTTAATTTGAAATGTACAACTAGACTGTTTTTATGACGAAAAATGAAAAAGGATTTTTTTTTAAACTATAAAGGAACGATGGCTTTTATAGTTTAAAAAATAAAGTTAAAATAAAATTAGAAAAAAACTATTTATTCACAAAAAAATAAAGTTAAAATAAAATTAAAAAAAAAACTGCTTATTTACAAAAAAATAAAATTAAAATAAAATTAAAAAAAAACTGCTTATTCACAAAAAAATAAAGTTAAAATAAAATTAAAAAAAAACTACTTATTCACAAAAAAAAAAAATTAAGGAAAAACTATTTATCATTTAGGAGTGTTGAAGTTATTGGTACTGCAAATTAATCGCCTCTAGGGAACAACTGTTAGCGGGATGTAATTCACTTGCTCTTTCCCTATAGATGACCTACGGGTTGTTTCTTTTTTATTTTTACAAACTGGTTACAACCAAAAATGGTTTTAAGCTATACTGCCCATTCCCGCAGGATGCCTCATGGCTTTATCTATAAAAACATTCCAGTTAAGATTTTTTACTTGGTCCGATCCTAGAAAAAGTTCTCCAAGTGAAAAGAATTCTTTAAAATGTACGACTACGAATCTTTTTCTTTTTTTATATGTTTTACTTTTTCTAAGCTGGTCCAAAGTTCTAAAGAATCCAGCTGCTTTTTTTGTTTTGGCTTTTCGTACCAAATTTTCGAGTAAGCATATCGTCACTGACAATTGTCACCGCTACGCAAGCAAGAACCGACATAAATCCTGCGCGCCCACTCGCCAGAGGTATGTTAAGAGGTTATTCCAAATACAGCTTCTTCAAACACTGTAGCGAACAACTTCCTAAACAAAACGTTCAGCGGACAGATTTTTAAATCTAAGATCTTTAAAAACATTGCCAAAAAAATAAGATGGGTTTGGTAAAAATTTATTCGTTAGCAATCGGAAGGGTAGTTTGATTAAAGTCTATGAGCTCTGTACAAAGTTCCGGATCTTGCGGCGTATCGCCTGTACATAAACATTAAGGGAAAGAGAAAGAACTTTTTATTTTTATACTGATTAAAAAAACGCCAATAAAAACTCTTCAGTGTACCTGTCTTATTATTTAAATAAGGAACAGAAAAGAAGAAAAGGGGTCGAACCTTTGATTTCTAGTTTTTTTAAAACTAAGCTATACCTAATTTAGCTATCTCCCTAAAAAAAAAATTAAAATGTACAACAGATTATTAAAAAACTATGTAAAGTTTTTCTCTATAGCTTTACTGAACAACATTAATATGAAATTTGGTCGATTTTTTTGCAAATTTTTAAGGCCCAAAATTTTTGATTTTMAGTAACTAAAAAGCTATGTAAAGTTTTTCTCTATAGCTTTACTGAACAACATTAATATGAAATTTGGTCRATTTTTTTGCAAATTTTTAAGGYCCAAAATTTTTGATTTTCARTAACTAAAAAGCTATGTAAAGTTTTTCTCTATAGCTTTACTGAACAACATTAATATGAAATTTGGTCRATTTTTTTGCAAATTTTTAAGGYCCAAAATTTTTGATTTTCARTAACTAAAAAGCTATGTAAAGTTTTTCTCTATAGCTTTACTGAACAAC